AATTTTATAAAAGAAAATATCATTCAGGAACACTGCTTTAATAAATTATAATTTATTATATAATAATAGTTCCTGTTCTATATATTTTTATTTAAAAAGAGTGTTAGTTTGTAATATTTTATTATTAATTCCACTATTAATCCAGGGATGGGGATGCCTGGCTGTATGTGAGGGGGGAATGATACTATGTTAATAATTATTTATATCTATGTGAGAGATAAGAGTATATACACTTACGGTACATGAAACCAACAACTTGCTATCTATAGGTAAATATTTATGTTATTCAGAGTATGTGATAATAATGGTATATATATATAGAAGGGTAGAGTAATAGATCAATATATCTTTATTAGATATTAACAATTATATTATATGTACGTATAATCTTGATACAATTATATGTAGTGTACATATTAGTTTAATAATTATTTATATGAATGAAATATATTTTATATATATTAGGATTGTATTTAACTTATTGTTTTTGTAAAGATGAATAATTTTCTAAGAAAAGAAAATTCGAAAGTATATAAATAATTATGAAAAAGTATTTATTTATGTGATTTACAATAATTTGTATATAATTCCGATAGGGTATATCTATATGTAATTTATCAAATATAAAATATTTATTAAGCGTGTCCACCCCCGGGAGGGGGTTCTAGATATTGTTCCTAATTTTAAATTTTTTATTTATAAAGTTTGATACTTGCTTTATGTATTATTTAAAAATAATTTTACATGTAAGTTATTGCGTGTTTATTTTATCCTAAATGGATTTAATATTATTTTCAGTATTTAATTTTAATTATATTAAAGAAATTTATATTTAGTTAATTTTTATAGTTCTGACAAATCTTGTGCCAGCAGTCGCGGTTATACAATAAGTGCAAATAATATTTATTGGTTTATATTTATTATATTTTTTTTAATTTAAAACTAATTTTATTAGGTGAAATTTTAATTTTATTTTAAATTTTGGTTTAATATAATATATGAAAATTAAAATTAAAACTAGGATTAGATACCCTATTATTTTGATTGTAAATTTATAACCTTAGTATTAATAGTTATGTTCTTAAAATTAAAAGTATTTGGCGGTAATTTAATCTTTCCAGAGGAACCTGTCTTTTAATTGATAATCCACGTTAAATTCTACTTTGATTAAAGCTTGTATACCTCTGTCATTGAATGTCTTATTAGGGTATTTTCTAAAATTTTTATAGAATTTAATGTTAGGTCAAGGTGCAGCTATATTAAAGTATTGATGGGTTACATTAATTTTATTTGTGGATTTTTTATGTAAATACTTATTTAAATTGGATTTGGAAGTAATTTTTATTATAATATAATTTTGATTTTGGCTCTAAGTTATGTACATATCGCCCGTCGCTCTCATTATTAAGGTGAGATAAGTCGTAACAAAGTAGGCCTACTGGAAGGTGGGCCTGGTAATAACAAATTATAACTTTTAGTAAGTATTATTATTTACATTAATAATTTAATTGTGCGAATCAATTTAATTTGATAAATTATTAAATTATTATTTTAATTATTTTAATTATTTTATAAAAAATAATTTTTTATTCTAGTAAATTTTATTGAAAAAATTAATTTATTTATAATTTATTCTACTGTGAAGGTTATTTTTAAATTTGAAAAAAGTACTTTTTATTTAAGGTACCTTTTGTATCAGGGTTGATTAATTTTTATTATTTATATAATTTTCCCGAAACTAAAAGATTTAAATTATTATGATATTTAATGTTTCAAAATTATTATAAATAATAATTTGGGTGTGAAATACAATTCATTTTTAGTATATCTGGTTATTTAATAGATAAATTTAATTTAGGAGTGTGTTATTTAATTGTTGATTTTATTATAATTATTTACACATTTTAATATTATTGGGGATAAGCTCGGTTTTATTTCTAAAAATATTGTTTTATAAAAATTCATGTAGGATTAATAATATCCATCATTTATTTCGTTATAGTTAATTTTTTAATTAATTTTATTTTGTTATTTTTAGAATCTTATTATATTGATTGTTTTAATTTTTTAAACAATTTAATAATGATTAAATTAGTATTTATTTTATTTAAAGTATAGTAATTCGGCAAATATTATTCTCGCCTGTTTAACAAAAACATGTCCTTTTGATTTTAATATAAGGTCGGGCCTGCCCAATGATTTTATTTAATGGCCGCAGTATCCTAACTGTGCAAAGGTAGCATAATCATTTGTCTTTTAATTAAAGGCTGGTATGAATGGTTTGACGAAGGATAAACTTTCTTTACTTTATATTATTGAACTTAATTTTTAAGTTAAAAAGCTTAAATTTTTTTGTAGGACGAGAAGACCCTATAGAGCTTTATAAAAAATTTTTTATTTAATTTTTGGGATTTTATTTTTTTAAAAGGGGTTTTTTATTTCGTTGGGGTGACGTGTAAAATTATTTAACTTTCTATTATTCGTTCATAAATTTATGTTTATTTGGTCCATTATTATTGATTATAAGATTAAGCTACCTTAGGGATAACAGCGTAATTCTTTTGGAGAGTTCTTATCGATAAAAGAGTTTGCGACCTCGATGTTGGATTAAAATAAGTATTAGGTGTAGCAGCTTGATTACTAGGTCTGTTCGACCTTTAAATTTTTACATGATCTGAGTTCAAACCGGCGTGAGCCAGGTTGGTTTCTATCCTCAATTATATATGGGTATCTCAGTACGAAAGGGCCAGGTACCTAAAATAATTTTTAATTTTTGATTAATATTAGCTATTTTGGCAGAAAATTGTGATAAATTTAGAATTTATTTATGTAGTATTTACTACAAATAGTAGTGTTTCTTATTTCTTTGCTTTTACTAATTATTATAGTATTAGTTTCTGTTGCTTTTACTACTCTTTTAGAGCGAAGGGTTTTGGGGTATATTCAGTTGCGTAAGGGCCCAAATAAAGTTGGTTTTATGGGTTTATTACAACCTTTCTCTGATGGCTTGAAACTTTTTTTTAAAGAGCAGGCTTTCCCTTATATATCTAATTTTTATATTTATTATACTTCTCCAGTTTTTATATTATTGTTGTCTTTTTTACTTTGAGTTTTATTTCCGTATCTAATTAACGTTTATTCTTTTAATTTTGGCGCTTTATTTTTTATTTGCTGTATAGGGGTGGGGGTTTATGGTATTTTAATATCAGGTTGATCTTCAAATTCTAATTATGCTCTTTTGGGTAGACTTCGTGCTGTTGCTCAAACTATTTCATATGAAGTTAGTATAACTCTTATTTTAGTTTCTTTGCTTATTTTTATTTTTGGTTTTAATTTTTTGGATTTTTATTATTATCAAAAATATATTTGATTTATTGTTTTTTCTTTCCCTTTATTTGTATCTTGATTTGCTTCTTGTTTAGCTGAAACTAATCGTTCTCCATTTGATTTTGCTGAGGGTGAATCTGAGTTAGTTTCTGGGTTTAATGTTGAGTATAGTAGTGGGGGGTTTGCTTTTATTTTTTTATCTGAATATATAAATATTATTTTTATAAGATGTATCTGTAGAGTATTATTTTTAGGTTGTGATTTAAATTCAATTCTTTTTTTTATTAAAATTACATTTTTTTTGTTTTTATTTATTTGGGTTCGTGGTACTTTACCTCGATTCCGTTATGATAAATTAATATACCTTACTTGAAAAGTTTTTTTGCCTTTATCTTTAAATTATTTGTTATTTTTTTCTGGGTTTCTCTGTTTTATGTTTGTGTATTTATAACCACTATTTTAAGTGAAGCTAATAGGGGAATTAAACTCCTTTCTTATATTTTCAAAATATACGCTTTCTTAAGCTTTTTAGCTAATTAGTAATTTTATCTCAAATCTTTAAAGTAATTGGGTTAATGATGAAATATATAAAATATACAATAGTAAGGACTTGACCTGTAAAGATAAATGGTTCCTCAGCTGGTCGAGCTCCGATTCAATTTAATAAAATTACTGTTGTTAATAAAGATCAGAATAATATTTGATTAATAGGATAAAATGTATTTCCTTGAAATTTTCTTTTGTTAGTAATTGGTAAAATAATAATAATTGTAATAGATAGCAGTATAGCAATAACCCCTCCTAATTTATTTGGGATAGATCGTAAAATTGCGTATGCAAATAAAAAATATCATTCTGGTTGAATATGAACAGGGGTTACTAATGGATTAGCTGGGTTAAAGTTTTCTGGATCTCCTATTAATCGTGGTTCTGTTAAATTTATTATGATAAATATAAATAAGCAAATGATAACTCCTATTAAGTCTTTAATTGAAAAATATGGGTGGAATGGGATTTTATCATAATTTCTATTTACTCCGATAGGATTATTTGATCCGGTTTGGTGTAGGAATAATAAATGAATAATAGTTATTATGATAATTATAAATGGTAAAAGAAAGTGTAATGTAAAAAATCGTGTTAATGTAGCATTATCTACTGAAAACCCCCCTCATAATCATTTTACCAAATCATTGCCAATGTATGGGATAGCTGATATAAGATTGGTAATAACGGTAGCCCCTCATATAGATATTTGCCCTCATGGTAATACATATCCTAAAAATGCAGTTCCTATAATAAGTATTAATATTAATACTCCTACATATCAGGTTATAATTAATTTATATGATCCGTAGTATATACCTCGTCCTACGTGAAGGTATAAGCACATAAAAAATAAAGAGGCCCCATTTGCATGTAAGTTACGAATTAACCAGCCATAATTTACATCTCGGCAGATATGAATTACTCTTCTAAATGCTATTTCAGTGTTAGCAGTATAGTGTATTGATAAAAATAGTCCTGTTATAATTTGAATTATCAAACATATTCTTAATAAGGATCCTAGATTCCACCATAGTGAGATTCTTGAGGGGGCTGGTAAGTCAATTAAAGAATTATTTATAATTTTGATAAGTGGATGAGTTTTTCGTATCGGTTTATTCATTAGTTTTTTGCACGTATAGGCCCTTCGTAAATGTTGATATTATATACTACTACAATTATTGTAAATAATAAATATATTACTATTATAAAAGTTAGTTGTATATTTTGTAAATTAAATAATTTTATTAAATTTATTATTTGTTCGTTTTCTACAAATATATATGTTGTTCTTTCTATACTTAAGTATTTTATAACTCTATCTATTTTAATATATATAATTGTTGAAACAAGGGTTAATATTGTTGTTACTTTAAATAAAAAAACTGATGAATAGAATTTTTCATTTGATGCAATTCTTGCCATATAAATAAATAATACAAGTGCCCCTCTTAATAAAATTATCACTAATATATATGAAAATCAAAAAGATTTATTGATAACTCCTGTTAATATTGAAATTATAATTGTCTGGGTGATTAATACGATACCTATACTTAGGGGGTGTTTTGTAAATAAAAATAATATTGTTATTAGAAATGTTATAAATATTAATATTAATATATCAGTAGGTAGTTTATTTTAAAATATTAATTTTGGAGATTAAAGATGTTTATTAAATCTTACTGAAGTTTTAAAGGGTGCCCTATCTATGATTTACAAGATCATTATTTTATTATAAACTATTAAAACTAGTGGTTTCTATGCTTATTTTATACAATATTTTATTAATATTTATATTAATTTCAGGCTTATACGTTTTTTGTTCAATGCATAAACATTTATTATTAACTTTATTAAGTATTGAATTTTTAGTTTTGGTTTTGTTTCTAGGGTTTTTTTATTTTTTTATATTTTACACTTATGACTTATATTTTATCTTGATTTTTTTAACTTTTTCTGTATGCGAAGGTGCTTTGGGGCTATCTATTTTAGTTTCTTTAATTCGATGTCACGGCAATGATAATGTCAATTCTTTATCCCCCCTCACATGATAAAAATGTTTTTTTATATAATATTTTTAATCCCTCTTTGCTTTATAAATTTTTGATGAATAATTACTAATTTTTTATTCTTGGGGGTTTTTTATTTTTTAATAACTTTAAGTTTTACAGGGTTTTACAGAATAATAAGATACTCTTTTGGGGGGGATATTTTATCTTTAGTTATGTTTTTTTTAAGTATTTGAATTGTGTGTTTAATAATTATTGCTAGCACTAAGATTTATAATATAAAAGTCTATAGAATAGAATTTTCTGTTTTATGTATTTTTTTATTAATTTTTTTAACTGCTTCTTTTACAACTTTAAATTTATTTATATTTTATGTTTTTTTTGAGTCTAGTTTAATTCCTACATTATTTTTAATTTTTGGGTGAGGGTATCAACCAGAGCGGTTAAGAGCTGGTTACTATTTATTGTTTTATACCCTTTTTGCTTCTTTGCCAATACTAGCTGGCATTTTTTATTTAAGATTAGTTTCTTTTACTTTAAATTATTTTTTAATTGAAGTTAACCCTTCTTTTTATTTATATTTGAGCTTGGTCATGGCCTTTTTTGTAAAAATGCCTATAGTTTTTATTCATTTTTGATTGCCAAAGGCTCATGTCGAAGCTCCAATCTCAGGTTCTATAATTTTGGCTGGGGTACTCTTGAAACTAGGTGGTTATGGCCTCCTTCGAGTGTTTTCCTTCCTCTACCCTTATTCTATTCCATATAATCTTTTTTTTATTTCTTTAAGATTATATGGAATATCTATAATTGGTTTTCTTTGTTTATACCAGGTAGATATTAAATCTTTAATTGCTTATTCTTCTGTCAGTCATATGGGTCTTTGTTTGTGCGGTATTTTGACTTTTAACACTTGGGGTATATTAGGTTCTTTATTGCTTATACTAGGACATGGACTTTGTTCTTCTGGTCTTTTTTGTTTAGCAAATGTTATTTATGAACGGGTTTCTAGCCGTAGAATTTATTTAAATAGGGGGTTAATTACTTTTATGCCTTCAATGAGTTTATTCTGGTTTTTATTAAGTATTAATAATATGGGTAGCCCCCCTTCGCTAAATTTATTAGGAGAGATTTTACTTTTAAATAGTTTAATAAGTTGATGCTCTTTTAGTTTTATTTTTTTATTTCTCACTTCTTTTTTAAGTTGCTGTTATAGAATTTATTTATATTCTATTACTCAGCATGGTACACTTTTTAGTGGTTTAAGTAGAGTTTCTACTGGATTTACTCGTGAATATTATTTATTATTTTTTCATCTTTTGCCACTTAATTTTTTAGTTTTGAGGGTAGATATTTTTATATTGTGAATTTAATGAGTTTGAATAGTTTAATATTTAGAATAATAATTTGTGGTATTATAGGTATATTTATATTTCAGACTATTAATAATTTATTTTATAAGTTGAGTTCTTTTTTATTATTTATTTCTGGTTTTGTTTCTATTATTTTTGGTTTAATTTTTTTAAAAGTAAATTATATTTTAATTATGGATTGAGAGCTTTTCTCTTTTAATTCTTGTGTAGTGGTTATAACTGTTATTTTTGATTGAATCTCTTTTATATTCATGGGTTGTGTATTATTTATTTCTTCTATAGTAATTTTATATAGATATTCTTATATATTTAATGATGTTAATAGTAATCGGTTTTTGTTTTTAGTTATAATATTTGTTATCTCAATACTAATAATAATTATAAGTCCTAATTTGATAAGAATTCTTTTAGGCTGGGATGGTTTAGGATTAGTTTCTTATTTATTAGTAATTTATTTTCAAAATAATAAGTCTTATAATGCGGGTATAATTACTATTTTAACAAATCGTATTGGTGATGTTGCAATTTTAATTTCTATTAGTTGAATAATAAATTTTGGTAGTTGAAATTTTTTATATTATTTATGTATCCCTGATTTTTGAGTATTTTATCTATTTTTATTAATTGTTTTAGCTGCTTTTACTAAGAGTGCACAAATTCCTTTTTCTTCTTGATTGCCTGCAGCTATAGCTGCTCCTACTCCTGTTTCTGCTTTGGTCCATTCTTCTACTTTGGTTACGGCGGGGGTTTATTTGTTAATTCGTTTTTCTAATTTAATTGCTTTTTTTGATTGTAAGTTTTTTGTTTTTGTAGGAGTTTTAACTATATTTATATCTGGGTTAGGTGCTATATTTGAATATGACTTAAAAAAAATTATTGCTTTATCTACTTTGAGTCAGTTAGGATTGATAATAAGAATCTTATTTTTAGGTTATCCTTTAATGGCTTTCTTTCATTTATTAACCCATGCTTTCTTTAAGGCTTTATTATTTCTTTGTGCGGGTTTAATCATTCATGTTATAGGGGATTCTCAAGATATTCGTCATATGGGTAGTTCTGTAGTTTATTTACCTTTTACTTGTACGTGTTTTTGTATTTCTAATTTTTCTTTATGTGGATTTCCTTTCCTTTCTGGATTTTATTCTAAAGATTTAATTCTTGAAACTTTGGTTATAAATTCTTATAATCTCTTTTTGTATTCATTATTTTTAATTTCTATTGGTTTAACTGCAGCTTATAGAGCTCGTTTAGTTTATTATTGTGTGGGGGGGGGAACAAATTTATATGTTTGTCAGTCTTACGATGAAGATTTATACATATCTTTTTCTATAGTTTTGCTTACTTTAATGGCTGTATTTAGTGGTAGAATGATTTCTTGGTTAATTTATTCTATTCCTTCTATAATTGTTATACCTTTGATTTTTAAGTTACTTCCTTTAGGATTTATTATTTTTGGTATTTATTTAGGCTATAAGATTAATATTTTAAATACATCTGAGTTATTATTTTCTTTTAAACTATATTTTGTTTCTTATTTTTTTGGTTCTATGTGGTTTATACCTTCTTTTAAAACTTATATAATTTATTCTTCTGGTCTTTTTTTGGGAAAAGAGGTTTATGAAAATATAGATTTTGGTTGAGGGGAGTATATTATTTCTATAAGATCTTTAAATATTTTTTCTTATTTAATTAGAATTAATAATTATTATCAGTTTAATAATTTAAAGTTACATTTAATTACTTTTTTTGTTTTATTAATTTTTATAATTATTTATTTAAATAGCTTAATTTTAAAGTATGATATTGAAGCTATCATGATAAGTTTTACTTTTTAAATATTTATAAAGCTTTAACTTATTTTTTCATTGAAAATGAAATGTTTTTATAAACTATATAAATAAGAGAAAAACGGAGTTTAACCGCTTTAAAAGATAGTTAGCGGCTTCTTTTAGTGCTTCATTCTCTTTTAACTGGATTTTTAAATCAATTTTTTCATTAACAATGAAAGGCCTCTATTTTGGCTTCAATTAAAATTAAGTAAGGAGGCTAACCTCTATTTTTAGGTCGAAACTAAATGTAATTTTTACTTCATTACTTTGAGGAAGACTTATTAGTACTTTTTAATTGCAAATTAAATGTTATTGTTAACTACATCCCCCTTTAGTTGGCTCATTCTAGTACTCCATTGTTCCATTCATGGAATAACCCTAAAATTAAAATTAAAATGAATATTATTATAGTAATAATTCATGTTCTTATTATACTTGTTTTAATTGTAATTACTATTGGTATAATAATTACAATTTCAATATCAAAGATTAAAAATAGAATGGCAATTAAGAAGAATTGTATTGAAAATGGTATTCGTGGTGATCTTTTGGGGTCAAATCCACATTCAAATGGTGATATTTTTTCTCGATCTGAAATTCTTTTTGATGAAATTGTTGAGCAGATAATTATTAGTATAATTCTGATTATTATTAGTAAATAAAATCTAATTAATATATTATATATTATTCTTTCTTATAAAGACCTTTTGATTGGAAGTCAAATATACTTTTTATACTAAAAGAATAACTGCCTCATCAATAAATAGAAATATAAAGGAATAATCATACTACATCAACAAAATGTCAATATCATGCAGCTGCTTCAAATCCAAAGTGATGTTTTCTAGAAAAATGATTAGCAATATGTCGTAATAAGCATACTATTAAAAATGTTGTTCCAATTATTACATGAATACCATGAAATCCAGTTGCTATAAAAAATCTTGACCCGTATACTGAATCTCTAATAGTGAATCTTGATTCTATATATTCATATGCTTGTAATATTGTAAAGTACCCTCCTAGAATTACTGTTACAAAAAGGGCTTGTAGGGTTTGGTTAAATCTATTTTCTATTATAGCATGATGTGCTCATGTTACTGTTATCCCTCTACATAATAAGATTATTGTATTTAATAAGGGGATTTGTATTGGGTTGAATGTTTTAATCCCTGTTGGTGGTCATATTATATTAATTTCGATTGTGGGGGATAGTCTTCTATGGAAAAATCTTCAGAAAAATGAAATGAAAAAGAATACTTCTGAGATAATAAATAAAATTATTCCTCATTTTAAGTTGTTACTTACGGGTAATGTATGATGACCTTGAAATGTACCTTCTCGTGTTACGTCTCGCCATCATTGAATTATTGTTATTAAAATGATAATTACTCCTAGTATAAATATATATATATTATTTTGATGAAATCATATTACAGCTCCTGATGTTATTGTTATAGCTCCAATAGATCCTGTTAAAGGTCATGGTCTAGCGTCTACTAGGTGGAATGGGTGATTTTGATGTGTTTTCATAATATACTTCTCTAGAATAAAGGGTTCTTAAAACTGAAAATACATAGGCTTGAATTATAGAAACTGCTATTTCGAATGTTATAAGTATTATTTGTACTAATATTATTGATAAAATAATGTATTTAGATGCATTTATTATATTATTCCCTATCAGTCTTATTAATAGGTGCCCGGCGATTATATTGGCTGTAAGTCGCACAGCTAAAGACCCTGGACGAATTATATTTCTAATTGTTTCGATACATACTATAAATGGTATTAATACACTTGGGGTGCCTGTTGGGATTATATGTCTTAATATATGTTCAGTATTATTAATCCATCCAAAAATTATTATTCTTATTCATAGGGGTAGTGCTATTGTTAATGTAAATGTTAAATGTCTTGATCTAGTAAATACATAAGGTATAATCCCTATTAGATTGTTTATAAGGATGAATATAAAGATAGTTACTAATATTAAATTAATTTCTTTATTTTTACTTAAGATCATTTTAAATTCATTGTTTATTGTTTTTATAATTTTAAAGAATACCAGGCTATTTCGTGAGTGAATAATCCAGTATGTTGGTGGTATTATAATTATTCATAATAATCTTCTTATTCAATTAAGGGAAATATTGATTTTATTAGCCGGGTCAAAAGTTGAAAATAGGTTTGTTATCATTTTCAATTAGTTCTTTTTATTTCTTTTTTTATATTTTTTATTGTTTTTGGTGTGTATTCAATTATGAAATATCTTTTAATTATTATTAAAAATAAACATATAATAAAAAATAAAAATAATGTGGATCATCATATTGGTGCTATTTGTGGTATTAAAGAGTATTAAAAATAATATTTTTAGGCTGACAATCTAATGTTTTAATTAAACTAACTCTTTCCATTAAAAGTATTCGTTAATTACTATATTTTGGTTTAAGAGACCATTACTTACTTTCAGTCACTTAATGAGTTAGAATTAATTCATTTAATAAATTGATTTATTGATACTCTTTCAATTATAATTGGTATAAATCTATGGTTTGCTCCACAAATTTCAGAACATTGTCCGTATATAATTCCTGGTCGTAAAATATTAAATCTTCTTTGATTCAACCGCCCTGGAGTGGCGTCTACTTTTACCCCTAAACTTGGAATTGTTCATGAGTGAATTACATCAGTAGCTGTTACTAGAATTCGGATTTGATTTTTTATAGGTAATACTACTCGATTATCTACTTCTAGCAATCGGAATTCTGAATCATTTAATTCATTAGTTGGTTTTATGTACGAGTCAAATTCAATATTCTTGAAATCTGAATATTCATATCTTCAATATCATTGATGTCCAATTGCTTTGATAGTGATTGTTGGTCTATTAACTTCATCTATTAAATATAGTAATTTTAAAGATGGCATAGCAATAAAAATTAAGGTAATTGCTGGTAGAATTGTTCATACAAATTCGATTGTTTGACCTTCTAGAAGGTTTCGATTAATAAATTTATTAAAAAATAATATTATTAATAAGTAAGAAACTGTTACGGTGATTATTGTTAAGATTATTAAAGTGTGATCATGAAAAAAGATTAATTGTTCTATAATTGGTGAGTTAGCGTCTTGTAAACCTAAGTTAGCCCATGTTGCGATTTCTAAAAAAAGATTATTCTTTATATATGAGGCTTAAATTCATTGCATTTATTCTGCCATATTAGAATGCGGCTAAAATAGGTAATTCTGAATATGAATGTTCAGCTGGTGGGTAATTTTGTAATCATTCAATACTAGAAGGTATGCTAGTTGAAAATATTCTAATACGTTTAGAAACTAATCTTTCTCATAGGATTATAATAAATATTATTACACTAATTACTGATATGGTTGACCCAATTGATGAAATTACGTTTCATGTAGTGAATCTATCAGGGTAGTCTGAGTATCGTCGAGGTATCCCTCTTAATCCTAGGAAGTGTTGAGGGAAAAATGTTATATTTACTCCTATGAATATAATAGTAAAATGTATTTTTAATCATTTTGGGTTTATTGTTACCCCAGTAAATAATGGGAATCATTGGATAAATCTTCCTATAATTGCAAATACGGCACCTATAGATAATACGTAATGGAAATGTGCAACTACATAATAAGTATCATGCAATACAATATCAATTGATGAATTTGCCAATACAATTCCGGTTAGCCCTCCTATAGTAAATAAAAATACGAAACCTAATGCTCATAGAGTTGATGGTGAATAATTAATTTTAGTTCCATGTAATGTTGCTATTCAACTGAAAATTTTAATACCTGTAGGCACTGCAATAATTATTGTGGCTGATGTAAAGTAAGCTCGTGTATCTACATCTATTCCTACTGTAAATATGTGATGAGCCCATACAATAAACCCTAATAATCCAATTGCAATTATAGCATAAATTATTCCTAGTGACCCAAAAGTTTCATTTTTACCTCTTTCTTGTCTAATAATATGTGAAATTAATCCAAACCCCGGTAAAATTAGAATATAAACTTCAGGGTGTCCAAAAAATCAGAATAAATGTTGATAGAGAATAGGGTCTCCTCCTCCAGCTGGGTCAAAGAATGATGTATTAATATTACGGTCTGTTAATAGTATAGTAATAGCTCCAGCTAACACTGGAAGTGACAGTAGTAAAAGTAATGCTGTAATTCCTACTGATCAAGTGAATAGTGGGATTCGTTCTGGGGTTATTCCTGTACATCGCATATTAATAATGGTTGAAATAAAGTTAATAGCTCCTAGAATTGATGATGCTCCAGCTAAGTGAAGGGAAAAGATAGCTAGGTCTACGGATGCTCCTCTATGTGCTATATTTCTTGATAGTGGGGGGTACACGGTTCATCCTGTCCCTGCACCTCTATCTACGATTCTACTTTTTAATAATAGTATTAGTGATGGGGGGAGTAATCAGAAACTTATGTTATTAAGGCGGGGAAATGCTATGTCTGGGGCTCCAATTATTAATGGTACTAATCAATTACCAAATCCTCCAATTATAATAGGTATTACTATGAAGAAAATTATAATAAATGCGTGAGCTGTCACAATTACGTTATAAATTTGATCATCTCCAATAAATGATCCTGGTTTGCCTAATTCAATACGAATGATTCATCTTAATGCAGTTCCTACTATTCCCGATCAGATCCCAAACATGAAGTATAAGGTTCCAATATCTTTGTGATTAGTTGAAATAGCCATTATTCAAAACTAATAGAGTGTCTGAATAATTAAGGTTGTAAATTGTAAATTTATATATGGTTGTAAAACCCTCTATTAAGCTTTATAGTCAATTTATTATGATATCAGACTGCAATTCTGGGGTAGTGCTTTACTAAAGCTTACAATTAGCTTGTATTTTTAACTTTGAAGGCTAATAGTTTTATAACTTAAAGCTTTAGAAAAAGCTAAAAATTGTAGCTATAGGTAAAGATAAATTTATTATTAATATAATTATATTTTTCTTTTTTCTTTCATTTAATATCCATTTGTTTGTGTCTGTATTAATTATAATTATGGTTGTTATTATTCGTATATAATAAAATAAAGTTACTAATGAAAATATTATTATTAATATAATAGGAAAGTATAAATTTCTTGAAATTATAGTTTGAATCACTATCCATTTTGGTAAAAATCCTATGAAAGGGGGTATTCCTCCTATTCTTATTATTATAATAGTATAATTGATTTTATTAAATATTGTTGAATTATGTATTTGTATTTGGTTTAAATAAAAAATTGAGTTGTCATTAAATAAAACAGTAATTATAGTTGTTATTATTGAATAAATAATGAAATATCTTATTCATATTTTATGTTCATAATTTATACAAGCAACTATTCATCCAGAATGTCTAATTGATGAATAAGCTATAATTTTTCGTATTGATGTTTGATTTAATCCTCCAATAGCTCCTATTATTGTTCTTAGTACAATTGGCATTAAAATTATTGAATTAAATGATAAAAAGTTAGATATAACAATTATTGGCGCTGTCTTTTGTCATGTTATTAGTAATAAGCAATTTATTCAACTTATTTTTTCTATAATTTCTGGTACTCATATATGGAACGGGGATATTCCTATTTTGATTAGAATTCTAATTATTATTGTGGTAATTACTATATCTCTAATTATAATTGGGGATATTATAACTATTGGACATAATAGGATACTCATTAATAATATAATTGATCCTAATGTTTGTACTAGAAAATATATTATACAAGCTTCTGATCTAAAATTGTTTTTATATTTTGATATCATGGGGATAAATGACATTAGGTTTATTTCTATTCCTATTCATATTGATATTCAATTATTTGATCTAATTACAATTATAGTTCTTATTACTAATATAATTAAAAATAATATTTTACTTGTATTTTTAATGATTAAAAAGAAGAAGATTCTTACTTCTATGTTTAGGGTATGAACCTAATAGCTTATTTAGCTTATCTTTTTTATATTTTGGTGTATGAGGCACTAAGAATTTTGATTTCTGAGGGTTTAGTTTAATTCTATAAAATATAGTTGTACATTTTATACCAAACCTTATTTTATGGGAACAATTCTTCTTTAAACTATTATTTTTATTAATAATTTATATTTTTAATAAAGGTAGTTTAACTACATGTTTTATTCTATCAAAATAATCCTTTTTTCTATCAGGCACTTTATT